ACTGACCCCTAATCGAATTGTTTGGGATTCAGAAGTGAAAGAAATCATTTTATCTACAAATAGTGGTCAAATTGGCGTATTACCAAATCATGCTCCTGTTGCTACAGCTGTAGATATAGGGATTTTAAGAATACGCCTTAAGGACCAATGGTTAACGATGGCTCTAATGGGCGGTTTTGCTAGAATAGGTAATAATGAAATCACTGTTTTAGTAAATGATGCGGAAAAAGGTAGTGATATTGATCCACAAGAAGCTCAGCAAACTCTTGAAATAGCGGAAGCTAATTTGAGAAAAGCTGAAGGAAAGAGACAAATAATTGAGGCAAATCTAGCTCTCCGGCGAGCTAGGACAAGAGTAGAGGCTGTCAATGTTATTTCATAACTAGTTGGTGCGTTCAAATAATCAAAAGAAGTTCTGTTTCTAAATCCTATTTTGATTGGATTCTGTCGAGTGAATCCAATCAAGCAGAATCCCATTTTGATACAACGCAATTCAAAAATGAAATTGAACTAGATTCAATAAAAAAAAATCTCTAAAAATAGATAGAAGAGGGTGGGGCAAAAAACTTATTAGATGTCGGAGTCAATGGTATCTAATAAGTTCTACCTACTATTGGATTTGAACCAATGACTCCCGCCGTATGAAAGCAATACTCTAACCACTGAGTTAAGTAGGTCATTTATCATCCCAAAGAGAACCAAACGGAACCCATCCCATCAATGGATTATAAATATCATATTGCTTATAAGCAATAATAATCTAAGCAATACCACTCAACCACTCACAAATTTAGGATGTTGGATCATAGAATATTCATCTTGACAACAAATTATATACATGATAAAATATGCATCACAAGCAATAAGGGCTATAGCTCAGTTGGTAGAGCACCTCGTTTACACGCGCGCCAATGTTTTTCAGGGGAGTCCATCATACAATCCAAAAAATGGATCTTATTGAGAAATCGATGTCTTACTCCATAACTTTACGAGAACAATAGCCTGACAAAGGATTCGGTTCGATTTGAGTGCCCGTTTAGGTACCAAACAGACCCCATGATTGATTTGAGATATTGATAAGGTGAATACCAGTACATTCAATGCTAGGCATAATGAGTACAAGGCCCTCAAAAAATCTCTTTTCGTCCTATGAACTTGAAGGTGTATGAAGTTTCATATTGGATTTTTTAAGCCGAAGAATAGAGACTTTATTTAACTTAAAACGATCTAGGCCAGAGGCAGACCTACGTCAAGACAACCCCACCCTTGAAACACCTTGGTAGTGCTTCTGAATCAGAATCCCAAATAATGAATCAGAGCACGTGGAGCCATCCCCTTATCTTATTTTTCTGTCAAGAAAAAATATGGCGGATTGGCTGATATTTCTATCAGTTAATGAAAGAGCCCAATGCAAAAAAAATGCATGTTGGGTCTTTGAAACAGTTCAGATCATTTTGATAATAATAAGTTTGATCTGTTTTACCGAGAAGGTCTACGGTTCGAGTCCGTATAGCCCTAGAGTCCTATAAAATGAATAAAATCCAAATTTGAAATAAAAAATTGTATAATTTTCATTTCTTCATTCTTGTTTGTTGCTTGTAACTGACCGGCTGGTTCATCCAAACCCAATTTGTCCTAGAAACTCACTCACAGGAATCGTTTAAAGCCGAACAGAAAACTGAAAGAAAAACGTATTTCAAGAGATCGAATCGATCCTTTTCCAATCGTGCCAATCGTGGATAAACAAACCAACCCTTCGTCATTAATCTTCGGAGGGAAATTCTATATGAATTTTCCTGTCCATAATCAAGGGGTTAAGCTAGCCAGACTCCCCTTTTTGGTATATCTAAAAACTAGACCTAGCGAAGCACACCAAAACAAAAAGGGGATGGTCTTCTTTTTCTCTATTCAATCAAGAGAAAACCCCACCCTTATTTTCATAAACGGAATATACCAACACTCAAATTAAGATATTCGAAATCCTGAGATGGAAATACCTACCCATTTGAATACTCGTTCTATTCTAAATCACTAAGAAAAAAAACGACAAAAAGACCTTCCGATTCTATTCCTAAAAAATAAAAATCTAGAAATCGAATTTTTATAAAAAAAATTTCAAATAATCAAAAGAAGAATTCAATTTTATTTGGAAGTCGCTTTCTTTAGCAAGAATCCTAGGCGAAAACAAGAAAATTTGTCTAAGCGTAACATATAGAGTTATACTAACTAAAGCAATTAAAGAAAATGGAAATAAAAAATGAAATAGGATCCCTGTCAAGTTAGTCGATAAATCTTGAAATGAGATATGCCCCGCAATAATCAAAGGAGACTAGAAGGTTTGGTCAAAACAAGAATTCATTTTATTTGGACCAACCAGTTATGGATGACTTTCAAAATTCAATTAGAATCAACCAATCCGGCATAATTTCCACGTTCATAGGAGTGCGTCTATGTTTTTGCTTTACGAATATGATATTTTTTGGGCATTTCTAATAATATC